AGTACAAGAGCTATTTGTTAGTATGCAACGTTATAATGTGTTCCGGAAAAAAGTGTTGTGCTAGTGGAGAGACTAATAATGAATTTATCACAACACATACGATATATACAGCATACATTTGGGTTTGGGTTATGGCACCCTATTTTAACTATCCAGTGGAAGGCAAGAAGTTTAGGAGAAACACCCTATTCAGCTGACCTAGGAACTTTTAAGAGTTTAGTTAAAATAAATTAGTTTAGAATGAAAAACTTTTTTCCGGTTTCGGGGTTTAACGGAAGAATACAAGGTTTTTCAGGAAAAATTAATTTGGGGGGTAGGGGGGGTTTAGCGCGCGGAAACGCCTTTAAATAGATAAGTCTCAACCCCGGTGGTAAATAATAGGAAAGTTGAAGAACACGTTGTAATTAAGGGTAAAATATGTCAATCATGCATTCATATTTAACACCATGAATGAATACTGTGTGTACGTCTTAGCCGATAAGACCAAATGTTCTACCCTATTACGTAATATGCGCTGTTAGCCACTACTGAGATGCTAATGAAATAGAATAAGATAAAAAACTATGTATGCAATCTAATTAGGAACTAGGCTGGGCTGAGGGCAAGATGGACTAACGCATAGGAGGGATGCTTTACTGAATTACACTAGGGACTAGTATTAGGTTGAGGTCCCACAGATTCACTATCGGCAGATGCTTTTTAAACTTCATCAGTAATCCGGCCTAGATCCAGGTACGGTAGATTCAGGGCATCTTGCATCAGACATCACTCCAGGTTGGGCAAAGTGAGGAGGGGTTGAAATCACAGTCTCTGCTAGAATTAGTTAATTTTGGAAAAGGAATATTAATACTGCTTGTTTGACTTTTGTTTGTTAGACTATACTAGATTATCATGAAGATTGTTGATGAAGGTTTGGTAATGTAATGAATATTTGTATTGTAATGTGTATTATGTACGATTATACTTTTAAGGTTGGAGTTCATAAATGTTATGTTTGTTTGATATTTACTGAAATTCATTTCCATTGGATTTTTAATGATTGTAAGTTTAGATTTTTTTGTGATTAACTTTATTGAAGTGGTTTTCCTATATGTATGTATCAAATGAATTGATAAGTGTTTACGGTATTATATGTTCTTATGGAAGAATACGATTAATAAATATTATGTTTTTATGATATTCCTACTGAAACAGTACATATGGGAATAAAACATAGGAGATGTACAACTGGAACATTTGAATGTTTATTTCTTTATTATTATTGATTTGCAGATTCATGTTATTGATCAAATAATGTTATATTATTGTTTGTTTGTTGATAATATTAATGTAGATACTTGATTGGTTTTTGGTTATACACTTCATGTTTGAATAATTGTTTAAGTTATTATGAGAAAAATTATTTGAGAATTAGATGTGAAGATGAATCAAATATTATTGTATGATGGTTATAGTTTTAATGGATTAGTTTGTACGGGTTATATTAAAGTATGTGTATAATCATTCTTATATTAAAGTATGTGTATAATCATTCATTTTCTTTGATTGATAAAGTATTATGTGACTGATGGTAAGATATGGTTATTGCACAGATATGTTAGGAGATGTTGATTTTTCTGTTGTGAGTGATTTTGTTATTGTATTGTTGAGGATTGTTTGTTGATTTTTGGATAATTTATCTGGAAGTAATTTCTTAATTTGTTGTAAGTAATTTATTACATAGAAATTGGTTTTATTAATTAACTTGTGAAATTTGTTTTATGTTGTGAGATTTATCTGTTAATGTTAGTTTTAAATAAATAATTGGTATGATATTAATGGTTTAGGGTATTTATTGGTAAAATCTCAGTATTATTGATTAACATAATAATATGTTTGTTTGTATTTTATAATTTTTAAGAATATTAATGGTTGAAAGGTTTAAAACATTAAAATAAATATTTGTATGTTTTGTTTCTTGATATAGATTGTTGAATTTGTAATGTTTGGTTGAGAATATTAGGCAAGGGGTATATAAATTTATGCTATTAAAACATATAATGGATATAAGCATAGAATATGTTTATATTTGATGTTTGGTTGAATATATTAGGCAAGGGGTATATAAATTTATGCTCAATATACATATATATGTAAATAGTGCATAGCGTTACATAGTGCATACCGGGAGATAATTTAATTAGAATGTTGGCTTTGGGGGTCAATAGTGGAGGTTTAATTCCTTCTCTCTCGATCAGCTAACAACTGCCAAAAGTCTTGAGGAGGTTTTATCCTCCAATCTTCGGCTTACAAGACCGATGCTTTGAGTTAAGCTATCAGGACTATCAGTTTAATAGTTTATTTTCTACTCATCCCACGAGTGGGAATATAATAATGAAGATTAAGAAGTAGATTACTGAGGCTAATTGTCCAATCATGATGTATGGATCTTCAACTGGTTGACCTCCAATTCAGGTTAAGATAAGTGTATCAGCTACTAAGGCTCAAAATATAATTTGAGTCAATGGTCGGAATATTAAGCTTCGTTGTTTTGATGTGTGAAGAAGCGGCATGAGAGCTAGGATTAGAATAGATGATGCAAGGGCTAATACTCCGCCTAGTTTATTTGGGATTGATCGTAGAATAGCATAGGCAAATAGGAAGTATCACTCTGGTTTGATATGAGGTGGGGTAACTAAAGGGTTGGCAGGAGTGAAGTTGTCAGGGTCGCCTAATAGGTTGGGAGAAAATATAGCTAAAAGGGCAAGTGCCGTGAGCATAATTAGGAAACCTAGAAGATCTTTATAAGAGAAGTATGGGTGGAATGGGACTTTGTCTGGGTCTGAGTTTATCCCAGTTGGGTTAGTTGATCCGGTTTCGTGAAGAAATAAAAGGTGGAGGATGCTAGCTCCGGCAATAATAAATGGAAGGAGGAAGTGGAAGGCAAAGAATCGGGTTAAGGTTGGGTTGTCTACAGAGAAACCTCCCCAAATTCATTGGACTAGTACGTTTCCGATGTACGGAATAGCAGAAAGAAGATTAGTAATTACTGTAGCCCCTCAGAAGGATATTTGTCCCCATGGAAGGACATAGCCAACGAATGCTGTAGCTATAACTAGGAATAGAAGAATTACTCCAATGTTTCATGTCTCTTTAAACAAGAATGAGCCGTAATATAGGCCTCGTCCGATGTGCAGGTAGATGCAGATAAAGAAGAATGAGGCTCCGTTGGCATGGATGTTTCGAATTAATCAACCGTAGTTGACGTCTCGGCAGATATGGGCTACTGATGAGAATGCTATTGATGTGTCCGCCGTGTAGTGTATTGCTAGAAATAGCCCTGTAACGATTTGGGCAATTAAACAAACCCCAAGAAGAGACCCAAAGTTTCATCATGAGGAGATGTTTGATGGGGCTGGTAGGTCGATGAAGGAGTTATTAATGATTTTAATTAGTGGGTGCGATTTACGGATGTTTGGTGCCATTAGTTCCTATAGTTGAATAACAACGGTGGTTTTTCAGATCACAAGTTCTGGTTAGAGTCCTGGTGGGAATTATGATTTATATAATTTCTTTTTCAATGATTGTGTTGGTCTTAGGGCTGGTAGCTGTTGCTTCAAACCCGTCTCCTTATTATGCTGCTCTAGGGCTGGTATTAGCGGCAGGGGCTGGGTGTTTGGTGATTGCTGCGTTTGGGTCTTCATTTTTGTCTATTGTTCTTTTTTTAATCTATCTTGGTGGAATGCTGGTAGTGTTTGCCTATTCGGCGGCCTTGGCTGCCGAACCTTATCCCGAGGCATGAGGTAATTGATCTGTTGTATTTTATGTGTTAGTTTATTTAATGGGTGTCTTGGTGTGATATATATATTTAGGTGGAGTTGAGGTTGATGGTGTAAATAAATCTGGTGAATTAGGGGGTTATGTAATGCGTGGTGACTGGGTAGGAGTGGCTCTAATATATTCGTGTGGTGGGTGGTTTTTATTTATTGGTGGATGGGTTTTATTGTTGACCTTATTTGTGGTATTTGAGTTAACTCGGAGTCAATATGGTGGGAGTCTTCGTGCGCTAGAGTAAGGCAATAATAATTGCTGAAGTTATTAAAAAGAGGGTTAAGTAAGTTTTGATAAGTCCTTGTTGGATATTTGAAGTGGTTTTAATTATTGGCAGTTGTTGGTTTGCCAAGCCTTGTGGGCCTGATTTCTCATATCAGGACAGGTCAATTAGATGAGTTGCAATATTTTGTGCTAGATTAAGGTTGGTTTTTGGTATGGCCCGGTGGATAATAGTTGGGAAAAATCCAAGGAGGTTTGAAAAGGAGTGTATATTAGTTTTTGGTGTTTGGCTCATAGAAGTTGTCAGCTTTGACAGATCTATTGCAATAATTAATCCGGTAATAGTTACAATAATAGCTGCTTGTTTTGCTATGGCTGGTATGGTTATAATAGGGGGGCTAATGGGTAGCATGTTAGATGAAATTAGCAGCCCAGCCATGATGCTCCCTCAAGCTAGTCGTTTGATAGGATTAATTACTGTTTTGTTGTTTTCGTTAATAGGAGAAAGCGGGTTTGACCGTGGATGGCCTATAGATGCGAAGAAAACGATTCGAAAACTATAAATGGCTGTGAATGATGTTGCGATTAGTGTTAGTGCTAAGGCTCAGGTGTTAGTTTGAGAAGTGTTAAGGGCTTCAATAATGGCATCTTTTGAGAAGAAGCCTGCTAGAAACGGGGTTCCTGTGAGGGCTAAGCTACCGATTGTTAAGCAGGATGTGGTGATCGGTAATGAGTGTTGTAAACCACCTATTTTTCGGATATCTTGTTCATCGTTAAGGCTGTGAATGATAGAGCCTGAGCATAAAAATAATATAGCTTTAAAGAATGCGTGGGTGCAGATATGGAAGAAGGCTAATTGAGGAAGATTGAGTCCAATAGTTACTATTATTAACCCAAGCTGACTTGATGTTGAGAATGCTACAATTTTTTTAATATCATTTTGGGTTAAAGCGCAGGCAGCTGTAAATAGTGTTGTTATGGCCCCAAGACATAGGCAGATAGTAAGTGCAGTTTGGTTGTCGTTTATAATTGGATGAATTCGGATAAGTAGAAAAATTCCTGCAACTACTATTGTGCTAGAGTGAAGTAGGGCGGAAACTGGGGTTGGCCCTTCTATTGCGGCAGGTAATCATGGGTGAAGGCCGAATTGTGCAGACTTGCCGGTGGCTGCTAGGATTAGCCCAAGGAGTGGAAGTGTAAGGTTATTGGAGTTAAGGATAAAGATTTGTTGTATTTCTCATGAGTTAAGGTTTATTGCCAGTCACGATATGCTTAAGATTAGTCCGATATCTCCAACTCGATTATAAATTACTGCTTGAAGGGCTGCTGTGTTTGCATCGGCTCGGGCATACCATCACCCGATTAGAAGGAAGGATATGATCCCAACTCCCTCTCATCCGATAAAAAATTGAAAAAAGTTATTGGCCGTTACTAGGACAACCATAGCTACAAGGAATGTTAGAAGGTACTTAAAAAATCGGGTAATTAATGGGTCTGAGGCTATATATCAGGTGGCGAATTCTAGAATGGATCATGTAACAAATAGGGCAATAGGGAGGAAGATTGAGGAGTAAATGTCAAATTTAAAGCTTATATTGATATCAAAGGTATTAATGTTTATTCAGTGGAAATTAGTGGTGATTGATTCAAGGCCTTGGTCTAGGAAGATAATAAGTGGGATTATGCTAATTAAAAAAGCTGTTTTTACTGATGTTTTGATTAGGTGGTGGAGATTGGTGATATTTATATTCAATGTTGATATAAAAATAGGTAAAATTAAAATTGAAACTGTAATTAGTATGGAAGAGTTGAAGATTAGTGGAAAATTCATAGCTTTTACTTGGATTTGCACCAAGAGTTTCTGGTTCCTAAGACCAGCGGATAGACTGTTTTCCTTTAAAAGCCGAACAAGCCGTGGAATTGAACCACGGAACTAAGTAATTAGCAGTTCTTAGGGTCCCAGCCAAGTTCGGTTGATAAGAGGGGTTTAACCTCTAACTCTAGAATCACAATCTAGTATTTATTAAACTATATCTACAGAAAAATAACCCTCAGATTAGCTCTGGTTTTATTATCAAGGGGATGATTGGGATTAGGTGTATGGTTATTAAAGTATGTTCTCGGGTGTGAGTTGGGTAAATTGCATTTAGATGTTCGGGGGTTGCCCCCCGTTGAGTTATCAGAAATATATAAAGGGAGTAACTAGCTGTTAGGAGAGTGCCGAGTCCTGTTAGGATAATAGTTCAATTTGATCAGTTAAATAAAGCTGTTATAATGGTGATTTCTCCCATAAGGTTAGGAGATGGAGGTAGGGCTATGTTAGCGAGGTTGGAGATTAATCACCAGGTCCCCATTAATGGAAGAATAGTTTGTAGCCCTCGTGATAAAATTAATGCTCGGCTATGCGTTCGTTCGTAGTTTGTGTTTGCTAGACAGAAGAGGGCAGATGAGATTAGGCCATGAGCGATTATTAGGATTATTGCTCCTGTTAAGCTTCATGGGGTTTGGATTATTGCTGCTGAAATAACTAAACCTATGTGGCTCACTGATGAATAGGCGATTATTGATTTTAGATCTGTTTGTCGTAAACAGATTGAGCTAGTTATAATAACACCCCATAGTGATAAAATAAGAAACGGGTAAGCTAGTTCTTTTATGGCGGGGGATAGTGTAATTGAAATTCGAATAATGCCATACCCACCCAGTTTTAGGAGAATAGCGGCAAGAACTATTGAGCCGGCAATTGGAGCTTCTACATGGGCTTTTGGAAGTCATAAATGAGTTCCGTATAGGGGCATTTTTACTATAAAGGCTAGTAAGCAGGCAAATCATCATAACTTGTTAGCTCAAGTCATAGGAATATGGTTTGGGAGGAGTTGGAGGAGGTTTAATGATAGTGTTCCCGTAGATGAGTACAGTGACAAGAGGGCAACTAGAAGTGGGAGGGAGCCTGCCAGGGTATAGAATAAAAAGTAAGTGCCTGCATTTAAACGCTCGGCCTGGTTACCTCAGCGTGTAATAATAATTAGCGTTGGAATGAGTGTAATTTCAAATATAATATAAAATAAGATTAACTCTGTTGCCGAGAAAGCTATAATTAGAGATAGTTGAAGAAAAATAAGTATGGTAATAAAAGTTTGTTGTCGTGAGATAGGTTCTGACGCTAAGTGGTTTTGGCTTGCAAGAAGTATTAATGGAAGAAGCCAGCAGGTTAGAGCCAGTAGTGGGGTGGAGATTTGGTCAATTGATATTAGGTGGTTTGAGAAATGGGTTGTTTCGGATTGGTTAAAAAATCATGTTAGGCTAAATAATGAAATAAGAAGACTTTGAGAGGTTAAAGATGGTCACAGTCATTTTTTATTTATTAATCATGTCAATGGGATTAGCATAAGTGTTGGTAGTAGAATTTTTAGCATTGTAGTAGGTTTAGGCTGAATAACTTATCTGTTCCATGGGTTCGTGTAGTGGCAACTATCAAGGCTAATCCTGTTGCGGCTTCACAGGCCGAGAAGGTAAGTATAAGTATAGGAATTAATGAAAAAGAGAATGATATGGTCATAGTCGGTCAAGTGCATAGACCCACATACATAGATAGTATCGTGCCTTCTAGGCATAATAAGGCTGAGAGTAGGTGGGAACGATTTAAGGCTAACCCTGTTAAGCCTAAGATAAAAGCTGAGCAGAAGCTAAAGTGGATAAGTGTCATAGAATTGTTATGGGGTTTATCCATAATTTGTTGAGCCGAAATCAACTGTCTTGCTTGGACTAACAATTCACTCAGCCCACTCTAGGCCGCCTTGTAGTCATTCATAAATTAGGCCAAGGGTGAGAAGGGTTAGAATCAAAGCTGCTCATATAATTATGATGTTAGGTGTGGTGAGTTGTGCAGCTCATGGGGATGGAAGAAGAAGGGCAATTTCTAGGTCGAATAGGAGAAATAAGATGGCAATTAAGAAGAATCGTATGGAGAATGGTAGTCGGGCAGAGCCCAGAGGATCAAATCCGCATTCATATGGGGAGAGTTTTTCTAAATCGGGTGTGATTTGCGGGAGTCAGAAACTTAAGATTGCTAAAATGGTAGATAAAGCTAGAGCAATTGTTAGAATAGTGGCTGTCATTACTTTCTCTTAGGTTTTAACTAAGACTTTGTGATTGGAAGTCACGTGTACTGGTTGATACTAAGAAAGTATGATCCTCATCAATAGATTGATACGTAGAGGAATAATCAGACTACGTCAACAAAGTGCCAGTACCATGCGGCAGCTTCAAAGCCGAAGTGGTGTTTGGATGTAAAATGGTATTGAATTTGTCGCATTAAACAAACAGACAAAAATAAAGAGCCAATGATAACATGGAGGCCGTGGAATCCAGTTGCTACAAAAAATGTTGATCCATAAACCCCATCTGCAATTGTAAATGGGGCTTCATAATACTCCATGGCTTGAAGGGCTGTGAAGTAAAGCCCGAGAAGGATTGTGAGAGCTAGTGATTGAATTGCTTCTTTTCGGTCACCGTGCATGATGCTATGATGAGCCCATGTTACAGTAACTCCTGATGCCAGAAGTACCGCTGTATTAAGAAGAGGGACTTCAAATGGGTTTAGAGGGGTAATTCCTGTTGGCGGTCAGCATTCCCCTAGTTCATATGTTGGAGCTAAACTTGAGTTGTAGAATGCTCAGAAAAATCCAACAAAAAAGAAGACTTCTGATGTGATAAATAAAATTATTCCGTAGCGTAAGCCTTTTTGGACAGGTGGTGTGTGGTGTCCTTGGAATGTTCCTTCTCGGATTACATCTCGTCATCACTGAATTATTGTCAGAACCATGGTAATTAGGCCTAGTGTGAGGAGAATTATTGATCCAAAGTGGAATCATATGGCTAAGCCTGATGTTAGGAGAAGAGCTGCAACAGCTCCTGTTAATGGTCAAGGGCTTGGGTCAACTATGTGGTAGGCGTGTGCTTGGTGTGCCATTAGACGTTTTCTTGTAGGTAAAGGCTTAAGAGTAAGACGAATACGTATGCTTGAATTATTGCAACGGCGATTTCTAAGAGAGTTAGTAGAAATAATACAATTGATGTTAGGATAGCAACAGTTGGTATAATTGATAGAAGTACAAAAGCTGCAGTAGCAATCAGTTGAATTAATAGGTGTCCAGCAGTTAAATTAGCAGTGAGTCGAACACCTAGAGCTAATGGTCGGATAAAAAGGCTAATTGTTTCAATAATAATTAGTACAGGGATAAGTGGTGTGGGTGTTCCTTCTGGAAGAAGATGTCCTAGTGCAATGGTGGGTTGGTTTCGTATGCCAATAATCACTGTCGCTAGTCATAAAGGGACAGCTAAGCCTATGTTCAAGGACAATTGAGTGGTAGGCGTAAAGGTGTAGGGTAGCAACCCTAGAAGGTTGAGGGATATAAGCAAGAGTATTAATGATGTTAAGAGTAGTGCTCATTTATGCCCTGGTGTGTTAATTGGTAAAAAAATTTGTTTAGTAAAATTGTGAATAAATCATGACTGTAAAGTGGTTAGTCGATTATTAAGTCACTTGTTAGATGGGTTAGGAAATAATAGTCATGGGATAAGTATTGCGATGGCAATAAGCGGAACGCCTAAAATTACAGGGCTCATAAACTGATCAAAAAAGCTTAGGTTCATGGTCAGGTTCAGGGATTAGGTTTAGATTTTTCTGTGGTTTGTGTGGTGGGTTCATTAAATGTTTTATGTTTTAATACTTTTGGTGGGATAATTGTTAAAAGGACAAGTCAAGAGAAGATTAAGATTAAAAATCATGGGCCGGGGTTTAACTGTGGCATGTCACTAAGGGTGGTTGGGGATCACCAGTCTACAGCTTAAAAGGCTGTCGCTTATACCCTATTTAGCTTCTTAGTGAAGCTTCTAGTATTGATGAAGATCAGTTTTCAAAATCGGTAAGTGGCACTGCTTCGACTACAATAGGTATAAAGCTGTGGTTGGCTCCGCAAATTTCTGAACATTGTCCGTAAAATACTCCAGGGCGAGTAGCGATAAATGATGTTTGGTTTAGTCGTCCTGGGATTGCGTCTGTTTTTACACCTAGAGAGGGGACAGCTCAAGAGTGAAGAACGTCTTCAGCTGTTACTAGTAGTCGAGTTGGGGATTCTATTGGAACCACCATTCGATTGTCAACCTCTAGTAGTCGGAATTGTCCAGGGGTAAGGTCATTGGTTGGAATCATGTATGAGTCGAATGATAGGTCCTCATAGTTTGTATATTCATAGCTTCAATATCATTGATGGCCAATTGCTTTGATTGTTAGGTGAGGATCATTAACTTCATCTATTAGATATAAAATACGAAGAGAGGGAAGGGCAATCATAATAAGGATGATGGCCGGTATAATAGTTCATACTATTTCAATTTCTTGGGCATCTATAGAGTTTGTATTGGTTAACTTAGTGGTTATTATAATAGTAATAATATAAAGGACAAGCGTACTAATAAGAAAAACGGCTATTAGCGTATGGTCGTGGAAGTGTAGTAACTCTTCTATGATTGGGGAGGCTGCGTCTTGAAAACCTAGTTGTGATGGGTGTGCCATGTTGAGGTGTGCCGGGGTTTAACCAGCAATTCCACCTTGACAAGGGGGTGTAATATTTTACTAACACTTCTAAGTTTATTAGTAAGAAAATGGCAGAGTGGTGATGCGACTGACTTGAAATCAGAACATGGGGGTTCGATTCCCTCTTTTCTCGTCTTTAAATATTGGCTGGTTGAATTTGAACAAAGGCTGGCTCTTCGAAGGTGTGATATGGGGGTGGGCAGCCGTGAAGTCATTCGATATTCGTTGATGTTAGTTCTGTTAGTGAGACTTCTCGTTTAGCTGCAAATGCTTCTCAGATAATAAATATTATCATAATTACAGCCACTAAGGAAATAAGGGACCCCACAGATGAAACAGTGTTTCATAGTGTATATGCGTCTGGGTAGTCAGAGTATCGACGAGGTATTCCGGCTAAGCCAAGGAAGTGCTGGGGGAAGAAGGTTAAATTTACACCAGCAAATATTACCCCAAAATGGATTTTTGCTCATGTCTCGTGTAATGTATAACCAGTAAATAGGGGGAATCAGTGGACAAATCCTCCCATAATAGCAAATACTGCTCCTATGGAAAGGACATAGTGGAAATGTGCTACTACATAATAAGTATCATGAAGTATGATATCTAGTGATGAGTTGGCAAGAACAATGCCTGTTAAGCCTCCTACTGTGAATAAAAAGATGAAACCGAGGGCCCATAATATTGGAGCATCTCATTTAATTGTTCCTCCGTGTATAGTGGCTAATCAGCTAAATACTTTTACACCCGTGGGAATTGCAATAATTATTGTTGCTGATGTAAAATAAGCTCGAGTGTCTACGTTTAGATCAACTGTAAATATGTGGTGGGCTCAGACAATAAATCCTAGAAGCCCAATTGACATTATTGCTCACACTATCCCCATATAGCCGAAAGGTTCTTTTTTTCCTGAGTAATAAGTTACGATATGGGAGATTATGCCAAACCCTGGTAAGATAAGAATGTACACCTCTGGATGCCCAAAGAATCAAAACAAGTGTTGGTAAAGCACAGGATCACCGCCCCCGGCCGGATCAAAAAAGGTTGTGTTTAGATTTCGATCAGTTAGCAGCATTGTAATTCCCGCGGCTAAGACAGGAAGAGAGAGAAGTAGTAACACAGCTGTAATTAGTACTGATCAGACAAATAATGGTGTTTGGTATTGTGATATAGCTGGAGGTTTTATGTTAATTGTTGTTGTAATAAAGTTGATTGCCCCTAAAATAGACGACACACCAGCTAAGTGAAGAGAAAAAATTGTTAAATCTACTGATGCTCCAGCGTGTGCAAGGTTTCCAGCTAAAGGTGGATAAACAGTTCAACCTGTTCCAGCTCCTGCTTCAACACCAGATGATGCTAATAAGAGAAGGAATGATGGGGGGAGGAGTCAGAAGCTTATGTTGTTCATTCGGGGGAATGCTATATCCGGGGCTCCGATTATTAAAGGTACTAATCAGTTGCCAAAGCCGCCAATTATAATAGGCATTACTATGAAGAAAATTATAATAAAGGCATGTGCTGTAACGATAACATTATAAATTTGGTCATCTCCAAGTAGGGTTCCAGGTTGGCTTAATTCTGCTCGAATTAAAAGGCTAAGAGCGGTTCCGACCATACCTGCTCAAGCACCAAAAACTAAGTAAAGGGTGCCAATGTCTTTGTGATTTGTTGAGAATAATCAACGAGTAATTGCCACAGGTAAGGTGGCCGAGTAATAGGCGGCGGGTTGTAGCCCCGTGCACAGAGGTTCAAATCCTCTCCTTGCCAAGCCCTGCGGTGTCTGACATACCAGATTGCAAATCTCGAGAAGCAAATGAAAGTTTGCCGGGGCTTCTCCCGTTTTTTTGGGTATATAAACGGGAGAAGTAGAATGAAGCTCGCTGGATTGAGCGTTTAGCTGTTAACTAAAATGTTGCGGGATCGAGGCCTGTCTTTCTAGGAAAGGCTTTAGCTTAATTAAAGTGTTTGAGTTGCATTCAGTTGATGTGGGATAGAGTCCTGCAAGCCTTAATACAGAGATTAGGAGATTCTAACTCCTGCTTAGGGCTTTGAAGGCCCTTAGTCTGGTTAACTTAAATCTCTATGTCACTATTAATGGTGAGATTGGGATAATAAATGAGGATAAGATTAGTGAAATTGCTAATAAAAAAGTTGGTTGTTTAGAGTGGTGTCGTCATGTTATTGTCATATTGGATGTATTTGGTGATGATGTTAGTGTAACAATATATGTGAGGCGGAGGTAAAAAAATAAGCTAAGTAGTGCAGATATAGCTAGTATCGTGGCCAGAATAGTTGTGTTTTGATTTGTTAACTCTTGGAGAATAAGTCATTTAGGTAAGAACCCTGAGAGAGGTGGGAGACCACCCAGAGATAAGAGGGTGAGGAGTGATAGTGCTGTGGTAGTTGGGGTTTTAGATCATGAAGTGGCCAGAGATGAAATTTTTGTTGATGAGATGGTTTTTAGTGTTAAGAATATAGTAGAGGTTATAATTAGGTAAATAGTTAAGTTCAGGATTATTAGTTGAGGTGAAAATGGGAGAATAGAGACTATTCAACCAAGATGTGCTACAGATGAAAAAGCTAGGATTTTTCGTAGTTGGGTTTGATTAAGTCCACCCCACCCGCCAACTAGTGTTGATGTAAGACCAATGGTAAGTAGTAAGGGTGTATTTAGTATTGGAGAAATTTGGAATAAAATAGCTATTGGGGCTAGTTTTTGTCATGTTGACAGGATTAAGCCCGTAGTGAGGTTTAGTCCTTGAAGGACTTCAGGTAGTCAGAAGTGGAATGGTGCAAGCCCTAGTTTTATGCAAATTGCAATTGTCATAGTTGCGCATGATAGAGGATTTGTTAGGTCTATAATTGATCATTCTCCAGTTAATCAAGCATTGTTTAGGCTAGAGAAGAGAAGAAGTGCAGAGGCTGCTGCTTGTGTTAAGAAGTATTTTGTTGAGGCTTCAATAGCCCGTGGGTGCTTGTGTTGTGTTATAAGGGGAATAATTGCTAGTGTGTTAATTTCAAGACCTATTCAGGCTAGAAGTCAATGACTGCTTGATACAGTAAATAATGTTCCTATGGCAAGGCTAGTAAGTACAACTGATAGAGTGATTGGGTTCATTAGTAAAGGAAGGGGTTTAACCAACATGTTTGGGGTATGGGCCCAAAAGCTTTTTTAGCTGACTTTACTAGAGAGTGGTATAGTGGGAGTACGGAGGGTTTTGATCTCTCAGGTGCAGGTTCAATTCCTGTCTTTCTAAGGAGATGATGGGGTTTGAACCCATATGTTTCACTCTATCAAAGTGATCCCTGGCTTTCGGGCACATTTCCTAGGTTTGTGATGGTAGGCCTAGCAAGGAAATTGGGAATGAGATATGTCATAGTGTTATTGCCAGTGTAATTGGAAGGAAGTTTTTTCATACTAAGTGTATTAGTTGGTCGTATCGAAATCGTGGGTATGATGCCCGTACCCATAGAAACACTATTGACAAGATGGATGATTTGATTATTAGAGAAATGGTTGTTAGTTCTGGTTGGTTTATGAAAGAAGACCCTAGAAATAGGATGGCAGATAATGTATTTATTATTAGGATGTTAGCGTATTCAGCTAGAAAAAATAAGGCGAATGGTCCGCCTGCGTATTCTACATTGAAGCCTGAAACAAGTTCGGATTCTCCCTCTGTAAGATCAAAAGGTGCTCGGTTTGTTTCTGCTAGGGTGGAGATATATCATATTGCTGCTATTGGTCATCCAGGGATAATTAGTCACATTTGTTCTTGTGTAGTGTTGAAGTTGTACAAGGTGAACCCGCCGGCTAGTATAATTATACATAAAAGGATAAGTCCAAGTGTTACTTCATAAGAAATGGTTTGTGCAACTGCTCGCAGTGCCCCAATTAGGGCGTATTTAGAATTTGATGATCACCCTGACCCAAGAATAGTATATACTGTGAGGCTTGATAGGGCTAGAATAAATAGAATCCCTAGGTTTAAATCTGCTAACGAAAATGGCATGGGTAGAGGGGCCCAGATTGACATAGCTAGAGCTAGAGCTATAGTTGGTGCAATTAGGAATATGGTTTGGGAGGAGGTTGAGGGTCGAATAGGTTCTTTAATAAATAGTTTGACTCCGTCAGCAATTGGTTGTAGTAGACCGGTTGGTCCTACAATATTGGGGCCTTTACGGTGTTGCATGTAGCCTAGAACTTTTCGTTCAATTAATGTTAAGAACGCTACTGCTAGAAGCACCGGGACTATATAGAGAAGTGGATTAATCAGGTGAGTAATAATGGTTGACATAGTTAGCGAGGGGATTTGAACCCCTGGTTAAAAGAGCTTAGGTCTTTCGCATTAGCCGGGCTCTGCCACGCTAGCTAGCCCTGATCTTGGGCAGTATACTAGTTCTGTTCTCAATTTAGTTGTTTTCATTGATATAGGGGGAGGCTTATTTTAAACATTGGCCTCATTTTCTCGGTCCTTTCGTACTGGAAAAAATACTTCATAGATAGAAACTGACCTGGATTACTCCGGTCTGAACTCAGATCACGTAGGGCTTTAATCGTTGAACAAACGAACCTTTAGTAGCGGCTGCACCACTGGGATGCCCTGATCCAACATCGAGGTCGTAAACCCATTTGTCGATAGGAACTTTTGAAATGGATTGCGCTGTTATCCCTAGGGTAACTTGGTTCGTTGATCAGTAGGACTGGATCAATTGCAGTCATAAATTTTGTTACTTAGAATAGTGGTTCTTGGTTAAGGGTTGTAAGCCCTGTTCTTCAAGGAGGATTTTTTATTCTCCATGGTCGCCCCAACCGAAAACTTTAGGTCAATTTCTGCTTGTTTAATAGTTTTTCCTAATGGGTAGAATGGTTTGGCAGTTGCCTTTAGTTTAAAGCTCCATAGGGTCTTCTCGTCTTATGGTTGTATCCCCGCCTCTGCACGGGGAGGTCAGTTTAATGGATTGGATGCAGGAGACAGTTGAACCTTCGTGGTGCCGTTCATACCAGTCTTTATTTAAAAGACAAGTGATTACGCTACCTTTGCACGGTCAGAATACCGCGGCCGTTGAACATATAGTCACTGGGCAGGCTGGACCTCTTATACATGGTTGTTGGCAAGAGGCGATGTTTTTGGTAAACAGGCGGGGTTCATAGTTTGCCGAGTTCCTTCTGCGTCTTTTAATCTTTCCTGAAATGTTCTTGTGTTAGATTAACGGTGTTTGGTGCATGGTTTTCTTGTTCTGTTGTTGCAAGGATCTCAAAGAGGACGTTAAATATCAGCGACTTATTCGATCTGATTTACACTTACATTTTGGAGAATTGTGTATTCACATTACTAGTTCTAGCATAAGTGCTTCTATATTTATATAGAACAGCTCAGTATTGATTATGGGTTTAGAGTTTGTTATACTGATTAAAGGGTTCTGTGTTGAGTGAGCTTTGACGCTTTCTTATCAGGTGGCTGCTTTTAGGCCCACTGACTCAATACCCTTAAGGACTATAATCTTTACCCAATATTGTAGGTTGTACCCTGTTTCAATCAGGCTGTACCCTGATTGAATAAATCCTAAGTTGACTTCTTACTTTATTTGTTAAAAAATCTGTTTAGGGTTGAACTTATATTCGTTTCCTGAGCAACCAGCTATCACTAGGCTCGTTTGGTCTGTCACCCCTACTCGGAGATCTTCCCACTCTTTTGCCACAGAGACGGGTTTGCTCTATAAAGCTGTCTCGGAGTAGCTCGCTTAGTTTCGGGTGGTCAAACTAAAATTCTTTTTGCTTGATTAGGACTGGCTAGACCATTATGCAAAAGGTACGAGGCTTGCTCTCTGCTTTTTGTTGCTTTGTTATTTATTTCATTTCTATTTCATCTTTCCCTTGCGGTACTTTTTCTGTAGCTACTATGACTTGTTTCTATCGCCTATACTAAAATTTTAAAATGGTTTAATTAGTGATTTATATGAATAATAAGTTATTTGTTTGTTTGTTGTGGAATGCTAGGTTTTTGGCTCAAGGTAATCCGGGTTTAACAGATATTGTCTTGGTGTAAGCAAGAGGCTTTGATTAAGCTATACTTTGATTCCAAGCTCACCTTCCGGTGAGCTTACCATGTTACGACTTGCCTCTTCTTTGAGTTTGTTAAGTGTTTATTTAAATTATGTGGTTTTGTAGAAGAGGGTGACGGGCGGTGTGTGCGCGCTCCAGGGCCGTTTTTAAGAGAACTCTCTTGTTTCTCTTTACTGCTAAATCCGCCTTCCGATCTGATTTCATAGAGATCTTTCGTTTATTCTAAAATAGAAAATGTAGCCCATTTCTTTCCACTTCATATGCTACACCTTGACCTGACGTATTGATGATGAATCATTAAGCCTACTAGGAGTCTCTCACGAGGTGGGCTGGCGACGGTGGTATATAGGCGGGTTGGGCAAGAAGTGGTGAGGTTTAGCGAGGGGTATCGATTATAGAACAGGCTCCTCTAGGTGGGTTTGGAGCACCGCCAAGTCCTTTGGGTTTTAAGCTTAGGCTCGTAGTCCCCTGGCGGATTTTTGCGTAAATAGTCAAAGTTTATGGCTAGGCATAGTGGGGTATCTAATCCCAGTTTGTTTCCTAGCGGTCGTGAATTCAAGTGTTAAAGGTAGAGTTACTTTCGTGAATGTTCTTCAGACCAACGAAAGCGTGCGACAGCTTGGTTGGAGTTTGACTCTAGTTGCGATTACCTTAATCACGCTTTACGCCGAAAATGATCAACTTGAGTTTCTCGTATAACCGCGGCGGCTGGCACGAGATTGACCAACTCTATAAACTGTAACTGAATCGAGCTTTGTCTCGCTCATGTTCAATGTTTATCACTGCTGAGTTCCCTTGTGGGTGTGGCATAGCAAGGTGTCATGGGCTTATAGTAGTGCCTGATACCGGCTCCTTATCCCCTGTCAAAGAGGCTTAAGGGCATTTTCACAGGAGTGCGGATGCTTGCATGTGTAAGTTCAGAAAAAGTTGATTATAAGGCTAGGACCAAACCTTTGTGCTTTCGGAGCTTTTCAGGGCTCATCTCAGCATCTTCAGTGCTGTGCTTTACTTAAGCTACGTAAGC